TATGTCCCCCCTAATTCCCGACATGCTATGGTGCCCCGGGGTGGGTAGGAGCGGGTCGAGTCCGTATCGCCGCGGAGCAACAGCCGCATCCGGATCTGATCTATCTACTCGGCAATTCATCCGGTGACTTCACGGTCGCCAAAGAAGCCCCAAGAAGCATCAAACATTTCCGATGAGATCCATGGAGCAATTCTTAGATAGCAAGCACTAGCTCCCGGTGCGACTTCATAAAAAGCAATCAAAGAGAAGATCGAAGAGAATGAAACGCACGTAGTGGTCATTATAGCGGTTCCTTCTGATCCTAGAAAACGTCCGAAAAAACCTGCTACTCCACTACCGAGCAGGGGCAAAAATACGATAAGTAGATACATAATTTCGAGTGTGATCAGACAACCAAAAATCAGACAATGACAGAGCAGCCTGTGATTGAGTGATAGATTGATCGACGTCCGAAGAACGCTCGACCAAAGGAATGAGTCACAAGGTGAATTGTAAGCCCCAACGACAAGCGAACGGGCATTTTCGGGGAGTAGCCTCTTTTTCCCATTACTCAATAGGGCAATTCCTCGCACATAATTAAGGGAGCCATTGAAAGGTGACTAAAACACCAGAAACGGGGACTACCCGAGCTAATGATAGAGGCAAGAACACTTTCCGGCCAAGTCCCATTAATTGATCATAACGATATCGTGGAAATGCTGCACGGACCCATATATATAGGAACAGAAACAGAATCACCTTGATACTAAACCGGATCGAGCCCGGGATCTTCTTGGAAATGGGAAGATCTAGGATAGGCGGCCAACCTCCTGGAGAGAGCGATGTGCATGGACCAGGTGAGTAGGGATGCAGCTCCGTGGACCGCTCGTCGGGCCTGATAGGTGGTGGTATCACACCCTTCTCAAAGGAACCGTACGTGACACTCTCGCGTCATACGGCTCCGTCCCGGAACAGTTAAAACTCCCTCCCCTTTCCTTTGACCAACGGGTCCTCGAACCAACACTTCTGGGAAAGGAAATTAACCCTGCGAACTCCCATTATTCTAATCGTGACTTTTGGTTACCCGGTTCCCCACGTAGGTACGTCCGGGGGGTTCTGTAAAAGCCCAAGCGATGGCCTTTTCTAGGGACGACCGACTCGGTCTTGGTTGTATTTCTTTGAGAGCTTCGTTCACCAAATGGAGAAGGAAGTTTCTCTGCCGTAACCTAGAAAATTCCTCGTGAACGCTTTCTTGCTGCATTGCTCTTGCCTTTTGGCGTTCTTCATCGGCTTGCCCCAGGCTTCTTGGACCCTTCCTGTTGGAGCCGCCGTAGCTCCTCGTCGCGAACTCTTTGTAGTTCGGCGTCTTCTTCGCGTAGCCATCGATTCTCTTCCTCTGCCTCCTGTGGGTCCGACGGGGAGGCAGGCTCCGGCAGAGCCGGCAAATTGAGATCGATACGTGGTTGCTTCGAAGAGCTGGCACCGCTTCCATCGCCTCCCATGGAAAGAGGAAATCCTTCCATGGCAGAAAGCAGAAAATCGACCCATTCGGGTAAATTAAATCACAAGTAAAGCCAAAGTATAAGGCGTTTCCGATCAAGAACTTAAAAAAGATTCTGCCTATCATAGGCAGAATAGAAGATCTACGTGACCAAATTTTCCTGTTCAAAAGAAGATCTCTCTTCTTCTTCATTCTCAACAGGAATGCATCAACAAAACTGCCCTTCCATATAGATCGTCGTGGCATGAACTCATTTCTGCGTTTCCCCACCCCTGCCCGAAATCCAGCTTTGGTGGGCTTCCCCCAAACCGAAGGTCTACCTCCTTTCGTGCGCCCCTCACCTCCTCCATGAGGATGATCCACTGGATTCATTGCAACACCACGAACAATGGGGCGTCGTCCTTCCCTGAAATGGAACTTTCATGCTGGAGCAAGAACTAGCATGAAAGTATCATGGTACGTCGTCCTTCCCTTTTTGACTCGAACAATCGTTAGGTCTTCCTCCACCTTTTCCATCTTGAGAAAGATTAGAAAAATCTTTTATCTCATTGAAGATACTTTTGCTCACTGGGGATTCCATGTGGCGAGGCTTGAGTTCCTTTTCCATTTGATGGACTAATTCGAACTCTTGGCCTTTTGTCTCTATGTTGAATGATTTATCCACTCCTTGACGGACTTCGGTTACCGTTTGCCCTTCTCCAAGAGCGCCTTTTCTTTTCTCCAAATTATTGAGAATAAGATCGTCTTTTCGCTCGTCCAAGGCAGATGGTGCCTTAGATGAGTCAGCCGAAGGCTCGTTCGGTTCTGGTTGATTGACCGACGTGCCCGTGCCCCCTGTTTCCGTTTCGGAAGAAGAGCGCTGCCCTTGGAAGATCTCCGTCCACGAGGGGGAGCTTGATGCTCCAGAACCCCCCGAGGAAGCCATCAGATTTCCCGGAGAGGGCATGTCCTCGGTAATAGGGCTAAGGAAGGCCCTTATAGCACAAACTACTACAAAGGTCAGCGTCGAAGAGCGCCCAA